TCTCATTTACAGGGCGCGCGATAGTTCAATTATCTATGGACGATTCTTCGTTCAATGCCCCTTACAATTACAATGGGTTTCGAAGATACAAATTATTCTTTTTTTTCTTTTCTATTGGGACATAAACCGACCTAGGTAAATCCACGAGTTCGATTCGATTAGTTCTTACTATTACTATATAACACTATATAACCATTTGAACCCCAAATTGTCCTCTAACTCATATTCCAGAGTATATCTTTTAACGGTGCAAACAAAAAAATAAGAAAATTCTGTTTTCCCTGCCCATAAATGAAATATTAAATAATTGTAGACTGGAAATGAAAGCCCCTTTCTCGCATTCGTTCTCTATTGCATTGTCGGAACAAAACAATATTGGATTCTGAAACCAAGGAAATCTATTGAAAAATATATTTTCGAAATATAATATACTTTTTTATATGTATCGGAAAAGAATAGCGATTTATTCCTATGGAACATCCAGTAACAAGAAGATAAAATAAGAAATATCGAAAAATTCTTGCCTTGTATGTTCCAAGGAAATAAAACAAAAACCGCTTCTAGGATTTAATATATATCGAATTTATATATCAGAATAGCTGATATAGTCATGATTCAATGGGTTAGGTCCACTTACTTTTATAATTTTATGTTATGGTAGTTTGATAGGAAAAATGGGGAAGTAGGAATATTTTGGTTTGGCAATTAATAATAGAGATTGGATATCTAGAATATTTTTTGTCCTGGGACAAAAAAAAATGGAATATATAAGATATGAAGAGGACTATTATGTCACTACAGAGCGGAATCCCCTAAAATAAAAGTGCAATTAGTCATTATGATAATGATTCAATGTTCAACTTTTTAACTATAAAAAAACTCCTAATAAGCGGAACTCATTATAATGCGGTTACCTTTTTCTTTTTTTTATCAACAATATCTCTATTCTACGTTGAAAAACGAAGAATAAGACTTGAGTGACTTGAGTTTTTTGGAAAAAGCCCTTTATCGGATTTGAACCGATGACTTACGCCTTACCATGGCGTTACTCTACCACTGAGTTAAAAAGGCCCTATTTAATTCATGAATTAGTCATTTTCTATTATGGAGTCTAATGCATATATGTATATATGCATTAGTCTAGTACTATAGGTATATATGTACATATGAACTCATTCAGAAAAAAATCTGATTTACTTAGAGGTAAAATTATTCTCTTTCTTTTTGAGAAAATGCAGTGAATTGTTTCAAGACTGATCCCCCTTGCTTTGTTTACTTTGACTGACCTGACCCATCAGAACAAGACTCGCTTGATTTACGAATCCAATATTGACATAGATTCAAGGCATTTTCTTGAATCATGTGATGAGGGGATTCGTACCCCGAATCGAATTCTTATAAAAAAGAACTTTTTTATCCCTTTTTGCATTTTCTGACTTAGTGTGAGATAGTTATAGGCATATTTTATCTGAACGATAAACGAAGCAATGAATAAAAAAGAAATGAAATGGGGGTTTACCCCCTTTTTCAGGTCGGACCAATCATTGACCGAACCGAAGGAATCCTATACTTCTTTATATAGAGTTATATAGAATATTTTATATAGAGTTATTATAGTATGAGATGCTTCATTCATGAAGTGAAGTATCAAATCAAACAAAAAAAATCTATCGAATCATAACATAGAAAGTAGGAAAGACTCTTTCGATTTAGCCATACCATTAGATTATATTGACAATTCCAAAAAACTGATCATACTATCATCATAGTATGATGACGGTCGGGCGGATATGCCCCCATCGTCTAGTGGTTCAGGACATCTCTCTTTCAAGGAGGCAGCGGGGATTCGACTTCCCCTGGGGGTAGGGTACTACGAAAGGAAGTTGATCGTGGATTATCAATAAGCCTGGAATGAATTCTTCCTGGGTCGATGCCCGAGCGGTTAATGGGGACGGACTGTAAATTCGTTGGCGATATGTCTACGCTGGTTCAAATCCAGCTCGGCCCAAAAATGCACCGCTCCATGAGTATGATATAATAAATTCGTCCTACAGAAACAGAAATGTCTGATCCGTATAAATAAAGAGAAAAAATCAATTTTTTTTGCTCTATCTATATGTTTCTCATTCGTTCTGTTCTGATCTTTCTAACGATCCATATTCATGATCCTTAAGTAAAGTATCAAGAAAAGGATCTTTTTTTCTTATTGAAAGATTGATTATTTCTTTTTTACAATAAAAGAACCACAGGTTACTAGTAATTCGTATAACTCTCACTAAAGCACATATTTATGTGGATATGATATCAATATATCATTCGTGTATCTCTTACAATATGACGAGTAGAATATTCTTATGAAACCATAAGAGTATGTATTCCATATACCTCGCCGGGATTGTAGTTCAATTGGTCAGAGCACCGCCCTGTCAAGGCGGAAGCTGCGGGTTCGAGCCCCGTCAGTCCCGAACTAGGATCCGACGAATTTCTCAATTCATCTTTCTCTTTTCTGTGAAAAGGAAGACAGAGAGCAAAATAGAATTATGGAGTGCCCGTATTTTTACCGGGAGTGCAGACACAAATTATCTTCGTTTATTGTACGATACACAATAAACTTAATATAATTACCTCGACAGAGTACTTTTCAGGTTCAGGTGAAACCACACTTTTTTGAATTCCGGCTTTGTTTGTGTATCCTCTAATACTATAGTAATTGGTTGGAGACAACCTATCTCATTCAAATAGCATACTGAATTTGTGATGTATACGTTCTAATCCCAATCCAAGAAGAAGATACTAATTAAATAAAAAAAAAAAGACCAAACAAGCAAGGCCCCCTTTTAGTATTTAGTCAATTTTTGGAATATTCGATTTTTTATACTTAATCTGCCCTTTTTTCCATCTCACTTCTACTGTTTGAATTGGATCTGTGTATGACCCATAGAATACCGGTCATATGATACCTCATAATTGTATGTATTTGTATATATACTATTGTATGTATAAGTAGTAGAATTGTATAAGGAAGATAATAGGTTATAGAAAAGAAAAGTGAAAAAAAAAAGATGAAAATCCAATGATAGGATTTATGATCCAATCAAAAACGGCATTTTTGATTTAGTATGAATCAAAGATTTTTCTATGTTATACTATTTCATTTTCGACGATGAATCAATTTGATAGATCAGATATTGTTATTCATAATATTGATCTGATTCAGTATCATCAGGATGCAATTCATCCCATTGAATTTACAGGAGTCAAATTTATCATCTCTATGGGATTAGATCCCGAGTTATTTCGAAACAAAAAAAGAAGATTATGGAAGTCAATATTCTCGCACTTATTGCTACTGCACTGTTTATTTTAGTTCCTACTGCTTTTTTACTTATCATATACGTAAAAACGGTCAGCCAAAATAATTAATTTGAATGAAACTTGAATTATTAGTTCTTATCAATGATTGAAGAAATAAAAGAGATTCAAACTTTAAGTCTTAAATTAAATGATAGGGCTGGAATCAGAAGTAGAAGTATCTGAGATAGTGTGGTAGAAAGAACTATATATATAGTTCTTTCTACCACACTATCTAGTATTATATACTATTTATTATTATATAATGTAACGTTTCTAAAGTTGTATACGAATCTAGTCTTCATTCATTTCATATGGATCAATTTACAATATGTATGTACATATATTAGATGTACCTTTAAATAGCACTCGAATTCTATTTTTTTTTTTTCGCTACATATAAATAGAATACATTTGTGATGAGATGAGTCAAAAAAAAGCATAAAAAAATTTCTAGGAGTCTAAAACAAACGTGAAATGTGCGATGTACAGATCGCTCAACGGAAGAAAGATCTCATTTTATTAGGTGTAGGACCTCTTTTCTTTGGACAACCGCTAATCGCTTCCTGTGGAAAGAAAGTATGTATTGCCGTTATAGCAGCAGACTTTCTCTTCAAACAGTAAAAGTTAAGAAAAAGGGGAAAGAAATAAAGAAAAAAATAGGGATTGGTTTTTCTCGTTGTAATATCCATAATTCTGGTAAGAGTTGATTCACCAAAATAGAATATTTAGGAAAAATTCGATTAGAAAAAATTTCCTATCATGCGTAGATTTGAGTTTCGAAATTAAATTCCATTATGGTAATCATTCATTGTTTGATCGAATGATTATTATTCATAATTGAATTTTTTTATGCATTACCATATTCCAGTACAATTTGGAAACAGAAACATTTTTTTAAGGCTTCGCAAAACGATCAATAAAGAATTGATACAATTCGATTACTCAATGGATTACTCAATTAGTACCCTAGCCCTAGAGTCCACTCCTTCCCCATACTACAAGTGAAAGAGAAAATGTAAAGACTACCATTAAAGCAGCCCAAGCGAGACTTACTATATCCATGTGAATTATGTCCCCTATCTCCATGAAGGAATTATTCCATTATTGATTAATAATCATAGTGGAATCAACGGCACAGAGTCAAAATAGGATTCTGAATTAAGGCTATTGATGAACCAAACCAATTCAATGAATACATTTGTAACAAGTTCCTATATTATTATAGGATTTCTGGTAGAATCAGGAAGCATTAAGTACAAATACAATACACACACCTTTGGAAATCTCAAAGGAATGTTCCTAATGGAACAGGTAAGCCTAAAGAAAAGAATAGTAAGACCTTTTGTTTGTTTTGGTACCCTCCCCTCATAAGCAAAAAACATAAAAATATACCATCAAGATAAATAACTTTCTATCAGATATCTATATTTCCTGTGAAAAAAAAAATAGCCCGAACCAATCATTAATAAATAATGAAATTGAATTATGAAATTCAATTATAAATTAATAAGTAATAAGGGGGAGTTGTTTCATCCATATTGGCACCGTACCAGTTTGGGCCACACCCAGAACTCATGGTTCTAAAAATAAAGTATTGACACGTCTGCTTAGTCCTTTGCCTCTGCTTCCGCGGGGCAAGAATTCGT